CCATATCCGTTGAAACCAGTATTTGTGTGTTTTGGCTTGAGCCGTACGAGATGAAATTCTCATATATGGCTCTCAGAGGGGGAGTCTTTCTTCGGTTACCTATCTCAATAAAGTATATGATTGGTTCGAGGAACGTCTCGAGATTCAAGCGATTGCAGATGATATAACCAGTAAATATGTTCCTCCTCATGTCAACATATTTTATTGTCTAGGGGGGATTACGCTTACTTGTTTTTTAGTACAAGTAGCTACGGGTTTTGCTATGACCTTTTACTATCGTCCAACTGTTACAGAGGCTTTTTCCTCTGTTCAATACATAATGACTGAGGTCAACTTTGGTTGGTTAATTCGATCAGTTCATCGATGGTCAGCAAGTATGATGGTTCTAATGATGATCTTGCACGTATTTCGTGTGTATCTTACGGGTGGGTTTAAAAAACCCCGCGAATTAACTTGGGTTACGGGGGTGATTCTGGCTGTATTGACCGCATCTTTTGGTGTAACAGGTTATTCCTTACCTCGGGACCAAATTGGCTATTGGGCAGTAAAAATTGTAACAGGCGTGCCTGAAGCTATTCCTATAATAGGATCGCCTTTGGTAGAATTATTACGTGGAAGTGCTAGTGTGGGCCAATCCACTTTAACTCGTTTTTATAGTTTACATACTTTTGTATTGCCTCTTCTTACTGCCATATTTATGTTAATGCACTTTCCAATGATACGTAAGCAAGGTATTTCGGGTCCTTTATAGAGAAGGCAGATCATAGATATTTGTAATTTATCATATCGGGGAGGAACAAAAGCCTTTCATTGCTACAAATATGGATTATTGAAAAATAAGGCATGTTATTTGGATACTTCTATTCAACTCTGAAGTATTGTTTATTTGATACGAATCGAATAGTTGAAGTATATTTTCCTAAAATAAAAGAGGATGGATTATGGGAGTGTGTGACTTGAACTATTGATTGGTCCATGCAGATATATGATTTTATCCGCCACGTTGGAATTCAAAACCCAATGTGTCTCCGCATCCAACCATCACGTCAATCCCTTTATGTAGCATAGGATAGGCCGGTTCGCTTGAGGAGAATATTTTCTATGATCATACCATACCTACCGAATCATGTCATGCATGAAAAGGCTCCGTAAAATCCCTAGAATAAGTGATGTGGAATGATCCAATGTTCTATTTATTCCACTTTTTTTTTAGTAATTTTAGTAAAATTAATTGATAGTAATCTTAGTAAGTTTTTTATAGTATGTAGATGCATTCATTTCCTCTGCATCGAACCTGATTTAGGATACTATCGGAGTTAAATAAGGGAAGGGATCTAAGGAAGAACAGGGGCTAGACTTTATTAGTAACAAGTAAAAACTTTGTATTTTTGTATGTAATACAATCGAAATATTGTGGGGATAAATACCAACCAAAAGACATGAGACAATCCAAAAAGCACTTGATCATGATCTAATTTGTAAGCCTACTTGGATATTGAGCATTTCCTTGTTGCCAGAACTGAATTCTTTGCAATGAATCGTTGTAACTCGGGGAAAGAAAATTTGATAAATATTTTATTACATAGAGTCATTCTACATTAAATATGTAAATATGTATGAAATATAGATCTTCTATGGATCTATTTCTTTGATTCTTTTGATTCTTGCTCGAGCCGGATGATAAAAAATTATCATGTCCGGTTCCTTTGGGGGATGGATCCACAAGAATTCACCTATCCAAATAACAAAGAAACCTGATTTGAATGATCCTGTATTAAGAGCTAAATTGGCTAAAGGGATGGGACATAATTATTATGGAGAACCTGCATGGCCCAACGATCTTTTATATATTTTTCCAGTAGTAATTCTAGGCACTATTGCATGTAATGTGGGCTTAGCAGTTCTAGAACCGTCAATGATCGGTGAACCGGCGGATCCTTTTGCAACTCCGTTGGAAATATTACCCGAATGGTACTTTTTTCCCGTATTTCAAATACTTCGCACAGTACCCAATAAGTTATTGGGTGTACTTTTAATGGTTTCAGTACCAATAGGATTATTAACAGTACCTTTTTTGGAGAATGTCAATAAATTCCAAAATCCATTTCGTCGTCCAGTAGCTACAACAGTCTTTTTGATCGGTACCGCAGTAGCTCTTTGGTTAGGTATTGGAGCAACTTTACCTATTGATAAATCCCTAACTTTAGGTCTTTTTTAGATTGATTAAACCGTTAAATATCACGACATAGGTATCTAAGGAAGATCTCCTTACTGGATCTTCCTTAGATACATCAATCTTATTATGATCTATTCTGTAAATATATGGACCGTGTCGGAGATTCAAAATATTCTTTTTTTTAGAAAAACTAAAAAATGAAAAAAGTCCAATGGATTTAAAGGATTTAAAATGAAAACTTTTATTTAGGTAAATTGATTTCAAAATGCTTATGTAGAGTACCCAATATCTGTTTTACATCTTCTATACGAAAATATTCTATTTTCATAAGATCTTCTTGACTGTAACTCAAAAGGTCCAATAATGTATGTATATTGGACCTTTTGAGACAATTATAGGTCCTGGAAGACAATTCTGATTGGTCAATAAAAATACATGTCAATGGAATTACTTTTTTGTTTTTCTTAAGATTAGTGAATCTGTCTTGAAAGGAAAAAATAGGTAGATTCCATCTGTTTTTCTTTTCCTCGAGATTCATGTCCTCTTCCTCTGCATGTAGAAAAGGAATAAATAAATCAATCAAGTTACGAGAAGCTTCATAAAGTGCTTCTTTAGGAGTTAAACTCCCATTCGTCCATATTTCTATAAAGAGTATCTCTTGTTTTTCATTCCCATTCCCATAAGAATGAATACTATGATTCGCATTTCGAACAGGCATAGATACAACATCTATAGGATAACTTCCATTGTGAGAGTCATTTGTGTATTTTATACAATATCCGCGATCTCTCTTGATTTGTAATTCAATACAAAAATCAATTTGTTCTGTCAAGTTAGCTATATGCTGTGTCGTGTCAACTATTTCTACAGAAGGTGGTGAGATGATATCTTGAGCTGTTATGTATTTTGGACCCCTGACACAAATGGATGCGTCCCTAACTCCATAGAGATTACTTCTCAATACAATCCCTTTCAAATTTATTAAAATCTCATGTACTGATTCTTCAATACCTGCTATCGTAGAATATTCATGCAGCACATTTTCAGATGTTACACGTGTGATACATGTTCCTTCTATTTCTCCAAGTAAAGCCCTTCGCATGGCAATACCTATTGTATCGGCTTGACCTTTCATAAGCGGGGACAGAACGAAACGACCATAATAAAGACGATTGCTGTCTACTCTTGATTCAACACATTTCCACTGTAGTGTTCGAGTGGATCCTGCTACTTCTTCTCGAACCATACTAGTATTTTTATTTTATTTATGATTATTGGATCAGATCATTTAATCATTTATTTCTCTTGTAATCTCTTTAATTCTTATTTCTACACACGTCTTTTTTTAGGGGGGCGACATCCATTATGCGGCATGGGTGTTACATCACGTACGAAACTTAATAGTATCCCATTTCTACGAATGGCTCGTAATGCCGCATCTCTTCCGAGACCTGGACCCTTTATCATAACTTCTGCTCGTTGCATACCCTTATCAACTAATGTACGAATAGCATTAAATGCCGCGGCTTGAGCAGCATAGGGTGTTCCTTTTCTTGTGCCTCTGAATCCAGAAGTACCTGCGGAAGCCCAAGAAACCACCCGACCTCGTACATCTGTAACAGTTACAATAGTATTGTTGAAACTCGCTTGAACATGAATAACTCCTTTTGGTATTCTACGTTCATTCTTATTTGAACCAATACGTGCATTCTTACGTAAACCACTTTTTGCTATAGGTTTTGTCATATTTTATTAGATCATATTTCTAGGGTTTTTCTTTTAAAAAGTTCTTGATTTAGAACTTGAGAAGGATTACCCCTGTCTCTGTTTATGTCTAGGATTGGAACAAATGACTCTAATTCTACCCCGCCTACGAATCAAGCGACATTTTTCACAAATCTTACGAACAGAAGCCCTTATTTTCATATTTATCATTCCTTACTTTTTTTACTTTGTTTTTTTGGAAACAAAAGAAGTTTATTGCATTTTTGAACTTCAAATTATATCCCTACGAAAAGGATGTTTAAAAGAATGATCTAATCGTTCGAATCTTTTTTGCGAAGTCTATAAATTATACGTCCCCTGGTTGAATCATAACGACTCATTTCGATTTTTACTCTATCTCCGGGTAGTATACGTATAAAACTGCGGCGGATTCTCCCCGAAATATAACCTAGAATTAGATCTTCATTATCTAACCGAACTCGGAACATACCGTTGGGAAGTGATTCAGTAATTAAACCCTCATGAATCCATTTTTGTTCTTTCATTCCAGGGAACCCCTTTTAAGTATCAACTAATAGAGGAAGAGTTCTATAATTCACTTCTACTCTCTATTTTACAAATTTTAAAAATAGTAAGTTCGAGAGAAAATTAGGGTATCCCAGGAGAATCACCATATATAACACAAAATCTCTCCTCCAATTTTTTCTAGTCGAGCTTCTCGATCTGTCATTATACCTCGAGAAGTAGAAAGAATTACAATTCCCATTCCACCTAAAATCTTAGGAATTCGTCTATAATTGGAATAGATTCGTAGACCGGGTCGGCTTATACGCTTTAAAATTACTTTATTACCTTTCCTAGTCTTTCTATGTCGTAAGGTTGAAACCAAGAAATTTTTTTGACTTTCTTGATGTTTTCGAACGTTTTCAATAAAACTTTCTCGTAAAAGTATTTTAACAATTTTTTTAGTGATATTAGTAGATACTATTTGAACTCTTACCTTTTGATCTATGTTAGCATTTCTTATAGAAGTTATTATATCGGCAATAATGTCCCTACCCATGACGAACTATAGTTATTGGTGTCCCCTCATTTTGATATAATCAACATGCTTTTTTTTTTTTAATTATTCAATTAGAATAAATTCTTATAAATTTCAAATATATGCATAATACACAATCTATTAATCAAATCTATTTAATAGATTTGAATATTATATCCTATTTTTATCTATAAGACTTCGGGTGCTAATGAAACTATTTTAGCAAAATTCAACTGTCGCAATTCCCGAGCAATCGCACCAAAAATTCGAGTTCCTTTTGGATTTCCTTCTTGATCAATGATAACCGCTGCATTGTCATCGTATCGTATTATCATGCCGTTGTCACGTTTTAGTTCTTTACACGTGCGTACAATCACGGCTCTAATTATTTCTGATCTTTCTAGAGGCATGTTGGGCACTGCTTCTTTTATTACAGCAACAATGACATCACCGATATGAGCATATCGGTGATTACCAGTTCCTATGATTCGAATACACATCAATTCTTGAGCTCCACTGTTGTCCGCTACATTCAAAAGAGTCTGAGGTTGAATCATATAATTTTTATTTGAATCTCTTATTTCAATGCAAGGAATAATGGAAAAAAGAAATATTATCTGTCCAGAGATAAAGAAATATGTGGTTTTTTTCATTCTCCATACTCCTTTACTTTTGTTTACCTATCCTGAAATAACAAATTGAGTTTGTATAGGCATTTTGCATGCAGCTATTTCCATAGCAGTTTTGGCTACAGTTTCTGATACTCCACTCATTTCATAAAGTATTCGGCCCGGTTTAACAACGGATACCCAATATTCGGGGGATCCCTTGCCCGAACCCATACGTGTTTCTGTAGGTCTTACAGTAACAGGTTTGTCGGGAAAAACACGTACCCATATCTTTCCACCACGACGCGCATATCGTGTCATTGCTCTTCGCCCTGCTTCTATTTGTCTAGCTGTAATCCAAGCAGGTTCAAGTGCCTGAAGAGCATATCGACCAAAACAAATATGATTGCCTCGGCAAGATATTCCCTTCATTCTACCTCTATGTTGTTTACGAAATCTGGTTCTTTTAGGGTTATAGTTGATGGTTTTTTCTAAATTCCATCTCTACTGCAGAGCCGGACATGAGAATTTCTTCTCATCCAGCTCCTCGCGAATGAAATGATTCAATAATTCAATAATATTATATATAAACATTTATTTACGTATTTCATTCTATCAAAAGAAAGAATATACTAATCTTTTTTATTGATACATAGGTAGCTGTATATATAACTAGGCGTGTTTGTTTATATATAATGCTTCTTTCTTTTATCAAAATTTCTAAAGTTTACCTCTATTGAATCACGCCAATAGTCATCCAATAAATGAAATTTTTCAATTAAAAATTAAATAAAAATTAAAGGGTTCGCGGGCGAATATTGACTCTTTCCTCCTTCATTTGTAGGGTCAATTCATGACCCTTCCCTTCATAATAAATAGATTTTCTTGGTTCATTTCGCCATCCTACCCAATGAATATTTAGGATTTATTCGTTTTAAAGAAAATACTATGTAGTCACAGGTTCCATCGTTCCCATAGCTTCTCCATTAATGTTTAGGCCTGAACTCTGCAATGGAGCTCTCAACAAAGTCTGTTATTTGTATTTGTTTACGATTAAATCTTCTCAGTTTTTATTAACCCGAAGCTCTATTAAATTATTCTCTATTTTCTATTCTTTAGATTATATATAGATTATCTATTTTTTTATCTTAATCTTATTACATACATAATAGAATATCTTATCCATATTGATTAAATCATTTATTTTATTATATTTTTTAATATTTAATATATTGTCAATATTGTAATTGTATATTGATGTTGATGCTTTCTAACACTGCCTTTTTATGGGGTAATTTTTCATAAACCATACATATGTAAATCATATATCATTGAAATATTTATTCTCTCTTTCTATCATCCTTCCATTTTTCCACATCCCTTTTTTTTTTTCACAATTCATAATCCTATTTTTTTATGAAAAGAATTTCAGTTGCTACAACTATATGATCGATTCAGTCATATAGTTACTGTTTCCTGGGATTTCGACAATACGAAGCAATAAGTTGGTTTTTAGTTTTGAGTTTATTTAATTTTTATAGCTACTCAATTTTCAATTTATAGTGGGGTCAGCCTTTTTTTTATCTCTATTCTCAACTCTAAATAAAAAACTAACGAGTCACACACTGAGCATAGCAATAATACTAAAATATAAAATTAAATTAAAAGGTAAATCAAATTTTTATTAAACCTTATATAATTATAATTGTTCATTTTTATTTGATTATTCTTGGTTTACAAATATCCAAATTTTAATGCCTAAGACTCCATAGATAGTTCTAATTGTATGGGAACAGTGATCAATTTTAGCGCGAATTGTTTGTAAGGGAACCCTTCCTTCTCTGATCCATTCAACACGTGCAATCTCTTTTCCGTCGATACGCCCCGCAATTTGTATTTGAATTCCTTTTGTACCCGTTTGTTCAGTTAATTCAATAGCTTTTTTCATTGCCTTTCGAAACGAGACTCTATTTTTTAATTGTAAAGCTATATATTCTGCAAGAATATTAGGTTGTTCATAAGGCTTTTCAATTCTTGTGATAGAAATGTTGAGTCTACGGTTTACAGAATGAAACTCTTTTTGTACATTCATCTGTAATTCTTCGACTCCCCGTGTTCGTCCTTCTATTAATAAATTGGGAAATCCAATATATATTATGACCTGAATCAAATCTATTCTTTTTTGAATTCCTATACGGGCAATTCCTTCGAAACCTGAAGATATTCTCTTATTTTTTTTTACATAGTCCTTAATACAATTCCGTATTCTTTCATCTTCTTGTAGACCCATGGAAAAATTCTTTGGTTTTGCGAACCAAAAAGAATGATGACTTTGAGTTGTTCCAAGTCTGAAACCGAGTGGATTTATTTTTTGTCCCATATTTTTCTATTATTTTTCCATCCCCTCCCTTTTTTTTTTTTATTTTGGGTCGACTTCACTTTAGAACTCTCTTCATTCTCTTTTTGACCCGAACCAAATAAAAAGAAAAGAAAAATAGAATCTATATTCTATATCTGTATTAAGAAAAATTACTAAATAGAAATGGAATTCATAAATATTTTATTTTTGAATTTTTAGAATTCAAAGTACTATAAATATAAAATATAAATACTATGAATTAGTATAACTATTTCATTAATAGAATAATATAAAGAATATCGTAATAATTAATTAATACAATTTTTTCTAACTAGGAATTCTTCCTATCCTAATCTCAGTATTTTCTTCTTTCTATGTTAGAATTTTGTGGAACTGCTCCTAGACTGGATACACATTTCTGCTTCTTTTCCCAAAAATGAATTCTATCGTAGATTCATTTTCTTTTGACTGAGGTTTGATAAACTATTTCTCTTTCTTTTTTTTTTTAGGAAAGAAAAAGGGAGCAAAATTGGAACCATGTTACGTAGAATTGTATCTCAAATCTTCTTCATTTTTTATTTCTTAACAGATAAATACAAGAATTCAATCAGGATGAAAAAAAGGGGAATGACAAGGCATCCGGAAATAAACGATTAATTTCTATCAATAGACCTGCTAAAGACCCAAACCATATAGTGGTTAGCACAGGTGCCGTTGAGAGATATGTTTTTATATTTCGCATTGAAAATCCTCCTTCTTCTTTTATTTTATATTTTTTTAGTATTTATTTTCATTATTTATTTGTATTGTATATTGTAATACATATATAGTCCTAGTTCGATATTGTAATACATAGATCATAGATAACCCGATCTTTTAGTTCAATATCATTTGTTTTTTCTTGAAATTAAATTAGTAATTAGGAATTACTAACTAAAATGCATATGTACAATAACCCAGCAGATTAAATTTTGCCGCCCACTAAAAAACAAGAACATTCTCTACCTATATAGATAGAGCAAAAAAGAAGGATGTGGAAAACAAGACATGAATTTTATACAATGACACTGTACAACAATTTTAAAAAGGGATGTAGCGCAGCTTGGTAGCGCGTTTGTTTTGGGTACAAAATGTCACGGGTTCAAATCCTGTCATCCCTACCTATTCTTTCTCCTATGGACAGTTACGAGGGATTCATTGAATAAGATCGGGAATTTTTGGACATAATATTTCCTTTTTACATACTCTATGTAAACAAGACCGGGGGGTCAAAAAAATACTTTTCTTTACAATTGTATCTACTTTTATAGGATATAATAAAGCGCTCTTAGTTCAGTTCGGTAGAACGCGGGTCTCCAAAACCTGATGTCGTAGGTTCAAATCCTACAGAGCGTGATTGCATTTATGTTATGTCGAATTACAACGAAATAATTTCATAAAACAAAGTAGAATTGAAGCTAAAAATTGACCTCCTTGTAGGAGGTCAATCAAAAAAAGAGATGTTACTCAATCAAAGGTCCAACTGATCACCGCGTCTGTATTGTAAATATGCAGTTACAAATAAACCTGTTAAAGTAATAGGAATTAGACCTAAGACGATTCCAAATAGAAAAACTTCAATCATTTTGATTTGTTTTAGGAAATAAAAATAGAGGTAAGATCTATCCCTAAATATTAATCTGAATTATCCGTGAATCTCAATGACCAACAATTGGCAATTGACGCGGGAAGGAACCATTTCATACCTGAAAGGAAATATTCTGATAGGCTTTGATTTTTGTAAATTTTTTATGTTTCATGTTTATTGAATTTTTGAATTTCATTCATTTCAAATAAGTCGTATCTTGTTCAAACCAATAAATAGAGCTGGGGTTATAGTTGAAGCAGCCAGTAAAAAACCAAAATAACTAGTTATAATAGGCATGAAAGAGCTAAATTAGATATGTTTTTTTACTACATATATGAATAAAACATTTACCTAAGTTTCAATCCAGATACGACGGTAAGAAAAACTAATTGAAAGTTCTTGATTCATCAGTCATTATAGACGGACACTAAAAAAATAAAAGAAAAACTTGAATTTTTCAAAA